GCATTATAGACCGTATTGTTACTCTTGCTACCATCAGGATAGATCTGTCCTCTTCCTCGGTTTCCCCCTACATATATGGGATATTTTAAGAAATGAGCATCTTTCTTCGTAGCAGGATCAGGGGAAAGAATGGGAAAGACAATTTCACTATATTTCTTACCGGGAACAGGGCCTATCACAAGAATATTTTTTTTATCGGGACGATAACTCTGAAAAGATAGATTTCCTATCTTTTCTTTCAATTCAGGGGAAATACGGTCGGGCGGCGCTAATTCGAATCCCTCAGGCAAAATAAGAACAGCACCCACATTCAACCCTCCCTTTTTTCCATTAGCAAGAACTTGTTTCATTTGCATATCATAAGGAATTCGAAGAACTGCTTCAAATACAGTATCGGGAAGCACAGCTTGGGGAACTTCAATATCCACGGGCTTGCTAGCTAAATGGCAATTGGCACATACAATTCGTCCAGTTGCTTCTCGTGGGTTTTCATAACCCTGCTGCGCAAAAATGGGATATGCATTTGAAATGGATGTCCGAGTTATTACGTATATCATGATCGATACAGAAATCGATCGAGTCATCTGTTCCTTTACCCAAGAAAAAGTATTTCTATTTTCCATGTCCAATCGCGGATCTCTGAATTTCTACAATAAATTAGATAGGTAGCTAAATTAATTTAGTTCCCTATACGCGAGTTTGTTGTGATTCTACTGCAACAGTTATACTGGAATGATGAATACCTTAAGCAGGTAGAAATAGAAAGAAAGAATTTTGCTAAAATGGAAAAGGGCTTTCTTTCTAAAGAAAGATGCTAATTTGATTAATATCAGGAAATGGAATGAATTTATGCTTCACTAATTGAATGATAAATGACTACAAGCGAAGGAGATAGGCGGTTTAAACAAAAAAAGACCCAAAATTTCAAACATGTATCTAGAATTACTGGAAAACTACAAACAAAAATTGTGAAAATTAGCTCATTAGGAGCCCATCCAAGATCGTTGTAGACCCAACGAATTAGTAGTTCCCAACCGCGGGTGGAGTGAAATCCAACAAAAAAATCAGTAACTAAAAGAATAAAAAAAGCTTTTATTGAGTCATTTAAGTTATAGAAGAATTCCTGAACCCAAGAATTAAAAATGACAAGTTCTTCTTTACTCAGAAAAAAAGAACCACTTAGAATAGCTAAACAGATTATATTTGTCGAGAAATGCAAAATGATATGGAGATGATCCTCATTATCTATTTTGACCAATTGTATTATTTCCTTGTGTATTCCTATAGGAGGTTTTTGTACATGTGTCTTTAGTTTCTCTTTTATCATCTCGTCCAAGAGAGAAAGTTCTTCTAATTCTATGAATCTTTCTAGAATCCTTTTCTCTTGAATATCAGTTAAGAGAGTTTCGGATTGCCTGGTATTCCACCAATTCTTAATCCAAAGTTCCAGACATTTGTTAAATGAGAAAGAGACCCCCCAGGGCAAAAGTACGATAAATACAAGATATAGTAAAGAAGGCAATGCTTTCTTTTTTTTCATTTTTGATCTGTAAATTGAGTTGTTAATGAACCCGCTTCATTCGCTGACTCTATTTCATTCCCGGACTCTATATGATATTTCTTTTTCTTTGAAGCAAAAACTCTATAGCAAGGTTTGATACCCTGTATCTATTCTTCTTTTTTATATATTCGTGGAATTTAATTGCATTGGGTTCCTTCTTAGATCTAGATGGAGTGGAATAGTGAAATAGAATAAAAAAAAAGACCTTTCGAATGAAAATGGAAGAATAGTATGCGATATATCTCACTTGGACAAAATAAATTAAAAAAAATTTTCTCTTATCCGCATTTGTTCCTTCCTTTAGATAAATACTCAAAAATACCCTTCCGATAACAAATCCAATTTCGAAAGGACTTCTTTCCCATGTTGAGAAAGCTTTTCTTCTTCCAATTCTTCTTCATTCAATTCAGTTCAAAAAAAATACATACAATTGGTACTCAAAATACTTCAATTGGTACGCGCAAGAAATAGGCCAATTCGGCAGCTTTTTGTTCAATTTCTCGTGGAGTAAAAAACTTCTCATCAGTACGAGTCAAGGGAATGACCCCCTGGCCCCGGATTTCCATATAAAGGATACGACGAGGATAAAGACCCTCTTTAACTTGAATTCTAATTGATTGGATATCGCGCATAAGGAATTGAAGGAAGACGCGACGTTTTATTCCAGGGAATCCCCAACGAAAAATGCGCACTATTCCCTCTTTTCTATCGAATCGGTCATAACCACTACCTACATTCCACAAAATAGTACACCACAAGTAGGAGCTAATGAATAGGCCTGCAATTCCGTAGAAAGACATCACGATCCCCTGTGGAAAAAAAAGAATTTGTTGAGATGGAAGTATAGATATAATATTCTTACCAAGATAACTGGAAGCCCCAACCGATAAGAATCCTAGTGAACCTAGAAAAAGAATACAGGCCCAGAAAAAATTACCCCTTTTTCGAGAACCTTTTAGAAGTTCTACCCATACATGTTCTGATCGCCAATTCATATTAGATATACTAAATCCAGCAGTGGTCTATTGAAATTGAGAGAATAGGCTAAATAATTTTGACTTTACTTTTTTTTTATTCTGAAATCGTCTTCAGCAATTAGTACTCCTGTGAAATAATAGGTTAGATACATTGACTTTCTATTCAAAAAATATTTGTTGATTCAATTAAAAAAAAAACTCGCTATACCCGGCTCCGCATATTCATGCATTTATGCTCGTAGCCTATATCCGCATCCATCCCACAGCCGTTTTTATCCGCATTCATAGCTGTTTTTCATTTGTGTGTAGAAAGAGCTACATATCCTACCATATTATATTACTTACACTAAAAATACTAGACAATCTTATTTTTCTGCACATAAAGAAATAAAGAAGTCATTGCAATTGCCGGAAATACTAAGCCTACTAAAGGCACGAAAATAGAAGGTAAGTTTAAATCCGTCATAGAATAGGTGTCTCAATTCAAATTTACTATTTCTATCTATTCGAAAAATATCTTAAGATTCTTATGATATAATTAAGTATATCTATTATAAGGAATATTGACTATTGTATTTTTGAGTTTGCAAAAAAAAATATTTTGTAAAAAAAAAAGGAATGGATAATAAAATAAGCAAACTGCCAAAAAGGAGAACTAATTAAAAAGATTTGATTTTGCTTTTCCCATCCTCATGGCCTTTCTATCCTTCTAATCGAATTTAAAATTCGATTCAAAATAAAGCAACTAGAATTTACTTCCTGCATACATACTCCTCTAGAAGAGCATACAATAATGCGTGGTAAAGGCAGAAAATATAGAATCATAGTATATTCAATCAAAATCAAAGGTCAAATTCTCTTACCTAAGATCCCATACTATACTACCCTCTTAGACTTTTTAAGGCGATATACCACCCAAAAAGGGTATAAAAATGTCGGGTGGAGTTAGCTTTTCGAGGAAGACCCATCCCGTGCAGCGAAGTCGTCCTGTTATGTTAGTAAGACCCCGCGCAAGAATGGTTTATAGAAGAATATTATTCCGAATATTCCTTTGGACGTGTATAGTGAGTAGCATTGCGATTCCGAATGCTTTTTTTTTATTTATGAATAAAAAAAAAGCATTGTATCGTGGGGTCGGAGGTTTGGTCCGGAAAAATTCGGAACAAAATATCTACCCCATTGAAGTTTATAGCGATGGATTTCCACGAAAGTATAATTGTTCCCATCAGAATCCTATTGAACGTCTCTACGATGGATCCAGGTTCTGTGTCCAATCCCAAATCAAGGATTTATCGCTCTTGATCGGAGTCATAAACTAAAACTACCTTATTTCTCAAGGTTATAGAAAACTTCCTTATCTAGTTATAGCATTTTGAAAAAAAAAAATGCTTCTTTTCTTACACACAGTTCGAGTCACTTGTTGACTCACGATTACAACTGTTAAAAGTTTCAAACGTCCTCTTTTTTGCAAGAGAGTCTTATAAAATAAAAGGGTATAACTTCAAAACTATGTCTTTTTTCATTCATTTTCCTTTAGTTTTTTTCTCTATCTAGAAGTGGAATAGAATAACCCGGTTGAAGGGTAATGATCATACGTCTGTAATGCATTGTATGTCCCAGAATAGGTCCTATTCTTCTACCCTTTCCAGGTAGTCGATAGCTATTCACAGCTACTACCTTAACACCAAAGAAGAGTTCGACCCAATGCTTGATTTCTGTCTTAGTGAATCCCGATTCGACATTAAAAGTATATTGATTCTTTCCCAATAAACGAAGACTTTTTTCTGTAAATACTGCGTATTTAATTCCATTATCATATGATAATATTTGAATTTGATTTGTATTTCTTTATTGTATTATACCTTTATATATTCTAGATATATAGAATAGACTAATCTCGATTTGTCAAGTCTCATAATCGTATTATGATCCATTTTTATTCGGCTCAATCTTTTTTTTTCTAAAAAAGATTGAGCCGAGTTTAATTGCAATCAATTAGACGAATAAAGAAGAATTACTGCATTTCGTAACTTATTTTTTCTCTTTTTATTTCGTTTATTTTTTATTTATACCTTCTTTATATTTAGTTTTATCTATTCATCAATAGTATCTACCGGCTCGAACTCGAATTTGATCGCTTTCCATACTTCACAAGCCGCGGCTAGTTCAGGACTCCATTTGCAAGCTTCTCGGATAATTTCATTACCTTCACGAGCAAGATCGCGCCCTTCGTTACGAGCTTGTACACAGGCTTCTAAAGCCACTCGATTAGCTGCTGCACCAGGTGCATTTCCCCAAGGATGTCCTAAAGTTCCTCCACCAAATTGTAATACAGAATCATCCCCAAAGATTTCAGTCAGAGCTGGCATATGCCAAACATGAATACCACCTGAAGCTACCGGTATAACACCTGGCATGGATACCCAGTCCTGGGTGAAAAAGATACCGCGAGCACGATCTTTTTCAATAAAATCATCGCGCAATAAATCAACAAAACCTAAAGTCATTTCGCGTTCCCCTTCTAGCTTACCTACTACTGTACCGGAGTGGATATGATCTCCCCCAGACATACGCAATGCTTTAGCTAATACACGGAAATGCATACCATGATTTTTCTGTCTATCAATAACTGCATGCATTGCACGGTGAATGTGAAGAAGTAGGCCATTGTCGCGGCAATAATGAGCCAAACTAGTATTTGCGGTGAATCCCCCAGTTATGTAGTCATGCATTACAATAGGAACCCCTAATTCTCTCGCAAATACAGCTCTCTTAATCATTTCTTCACATGTACCTGCAGTCGCATTCAAGTAATGCCCCTTAATTTCACCGGTTTCGGCCTGTGCTTTATAAATAGCTTCGGCACAAAAGACAAAACGGTCTCTCCAACGCATAAATGGTTGTGAGTTTACGTTTTCATCATCTTTGGTAAAATCAAGTCCACCACGTAGACACTCATAACACGCTCTACCGTAATTTTTTGCGGATAATCCCAATTTTGGTTTAATAGTACATCCCAATAAAGGACGACCATACTTGTTCAACTTATCTCTTTCAACTTGGATACCATGAGGCGGACCTTGGAAAGTTTTTGTATAAGCAGGGGGAATTCGTAGATCCTCCAGACGTAGAGCACGTAGGGCTTTGAAACCAAATACGTTACCCACAATGGAAGTAAACATGTTAGTAACGGAACCCTCTTCAAATAGGTCTAATGGATAAGCTACATAACAGATCCATTGGTTGTCTTCCCCAGCAACAGGCTCGATGTGATAGCATCGTCCTTTGTAACGATCAAGACTGGTAAGTCCATCAGTCCAAACAGTTGTCCATGTACCAGTAGAAGATTCGGCAGCTACTGCAGCCCCTGCTTCTTCCGGCGGAACCCCAGGTTGAGGAGTTACTCGGAATGCTGCCAAGATATCAGTATCCTTGGTTTCATACTCCGGGGTGTAGTAAGTCAATTTATAATCTTTAACACCAGCTTGAAATCCAACACTTGCTTTAGTTTCTGTTTGTGGTGACATAAGTCCCTCCCTACAACTCTTGAATTAAGAATTCTCACAATAACAGGGTCTACTCGATGTGAATTAGACGTCAATGCAACTTTAGCAAAAATTTCGTAAAACAAAAAGGATATTCAATTAATATAATATCAACTCATTAAAGAAAATTGAGGGCATACTTAAATTAATGAATATTTTGCATTCATATATAATGTGTACACCCTGTGTATTTTCTATCCTACAGGAATTCCACTATAGGAATTCTATAGGAATTGAGTTGTTGTTATTGTAAGTTAACACGGTTCATTATTAAACCATGGATTTGATTTACCAAATCCTTCATTATTGTATACTCTTTGATAGATATAGCGCAACCCAAATCAATCCCTAATCCTTATTTTACAAGTTCTTAATGGGCCCTTTTCTTATTTTGAATGTAAATACCTAACTAAATACTAAGAAAATTCTCTGTTGACAGCAATCTATGCTTCACAGTAGTATATATTTTGTATATCGAAGTCCTAGATAGGAAAGTAGAGTAGGCACAGATGCTCCACAAAAGGCAAAATGTATATGAAAACAAGATTGATTGAACTTTGCAACGGACTCATTTCATGAGTAAACGATTGAATGGGATTCGCTTGGGCAACGAAATAAAGTCCCGGTCTCCTTTTTTCTCTTATTGAATTAACTAATTCATTTCCTTTTTACTTTTGGATTTTTGGATATTTTTTTTGAATTTGATTTGGCATTATTCAACAAGAAAAAAAAGAAAAATTTCGACAAATTCTTTTTTTTATTATGTGATAATTATGAGTACCAATCCTACTACTTCTCGTCCCGGGGTTTCCACAATTGATGAAAAAAGTGCAGGTCGTATCGATCAAATTATTGGACCCGTGCTGGATGTCACTTTTCCCCCAGGCAAGTTACCTTATATTTATAACGCCTTGGTAGTCCAGAGTAGAGACACTTCCGATAAGCAAATTAATGTGACTTGTGAGGTACAACAATTATTAGGAAATAATCGAGTTAGAGCTGTAGCTATGAGTGCTACAGACGGGTTGATGAGAGGAATGGAAGTCATTGACACGGGAGCTCCTCTCAGTGTTCCGGTCGGTGGAGCTACTCTCGGACGAATTTTCAACGTTCTTGGGGAGCCTGTTGACAATTTGGGTCCTGTAGATAGTAGTGCGACGTTCCCTATTCATAGATCTGCGCCTGCCTTTATCGAGTTAGATACGAAATTATCCATCTTTGAAACAGGTATTAAGGTCGTCGATCTTTTAGCTCCTTATCGACGTGGAGGAAAAATAGGACTCTTTGGGGGGGCTGGAGTAGGTAAAACAGTACTCATCATGGAATTAATCAATAACATTGCTAAAGCTCATGGGGGCGTATCCGTATTTGGTGGAGTAGGAGAACGAACTCGTGAAGGAAATGATCTTTATATGGAAATGAAGGAATCCGGAGTAATTAATGAAAAAAATATTGAGGAATCAAAGGTAGCTCTAGTCTATGGCCAAATGAATGAACCACCGGGAGCTCGTATGAGAGTTGGTTTAACTGCCCTAACTATGGCAGAATATTTCCGAGATGTTAATAAGCAAGACGTGCTTTTATTCATCGATAATATCTTTCGTTTTGTTCAAGCAGGGTCGGAAGTATCTGCTTTATTAGGGAGAATGCCCTCTGCAGTGGGTTATCAACCTACTCTTAGTACAGAAATGGGTTCTTTGCAAGAAAGAATTGCTTCTACTAAAAAGGGATCTATAACTTCGATTCAAGCAGTTTATGTACCCGCGGACGATTTGACCGACCCTGCTCCTGCGACAACATTTGCACATTTGGATGCTACTACCGTACTTTCCAGAGGATTAGCTTCCAAGGGTATTTATCCAGCAGTAGATCCTTTAGATTCAACCTCAACTATGTTACAGCCTCGGATCGTTGGCAACGAACATTATGAAACTGCGCAAAGAGTTAAGGAAACTTTACAACGTTACAAAGAACTTCAGGACATTATCGCTATTCTTGGGTTGGATGAATTATCAGAAGAGGATCGTTTAACTGTAGCAAGAGCAAGAAAAATAGAGCGTTTCTTATCACAACCGTTCTTTGTTGCAGAAGTTTTTACCGGTTCTCCAGGAAAGTATGTTGGTCTTGCAGAAACTATTAGGGGATTTCAACTAATCCTTTCCGGAGAATTAGACGGCCTACCCGAACAAGCTTTTTATTTGGTGGGTAACATCGATGAAGCTAGCACGAAAGCTATAACCTTAGAAGAGGAGAACAAATCGAAGAAATGAAATTAAATCTTTATGTACTGACTCCTAAGCGAATTATTTGGGATTGTGAAGTGAAAGAAATCATTTTATCCACTAATAGTGGCCAAATTGGCGTATTACCAAACCACGCCCCCATTAACACAGCAGTAGATATGGGTCCTTTGAGAATACGCCTCCTCAACGACCAATGGTTAACGGCGGTTCTGTGGAGCGGTTTTGCGAGAATAGTTAATAATGAGATCATAATTTTAGGAAATGATGCGGAACTAGGTAGTGATATTGATCCGAAAGAAGCTCAACAGGCACTTGAAATAGCCGAAGCTAACTTGAGTAAAGCTGAGGGTACGAAAGAATTAGTTGAAGCAAAGCTAGCTCTCAGACGAGCTAGGGTACGAATCGAGGCTGTCAATTGGATTCCCCCCTCCAATTGAAAACAATCCAAGGGTTTATAGTTGATACAAAGAAAAAGGGAAGAGGGGTAGAAAAAGTTATTAGATAGCGAAGCGAAGTAAGTCCAATGCTATCTAGTAATTTTTCTACCTACTTACCTACTATTGGATTTGAACCAATGACTCCCGCCGTATGAAAGCAATACTCTAACCACTGAGTTAAGTAGGCAATTTATCACCACAAAGGAAGACTCATTACTTCGATCGATTATATATTGAATCACTTTTCTAAGCAATATTGAATCACTTTTCTAAGCAATACCGCTTCGTTATTGGTCTGTTATATACTAAACAGATACAGATAAAAAGGATATCCTCTGGCATTAGAGAATATTCATCTTGACAAGAAATTATCTATATGTTAAGATATCTCTGATAAGGGCTATAGCTCAGTTCGGTAGAGCAACTCGTTTACACGTGCGCCAATGCTTTTCAAAGGAGCTTATTATGCAATGAACATAATTGATCTTATTGCAAAATCAATGTCTTACTTCATAGATTCGAGAGAATAGGAGAACAGTAGCCTGACAAATAGTCGGTTCAGTCGGATTCAGGTGCCAATTCAGGTGCCTAATCAAATGGAACCCTTATGGATTTGCTAGTTGATAAGGTAAATATCCAGCCCACTAAATGCTAGGCAGAATGAGGATAAGGGCCTCCAAAAAATTTCTTCTCGTTCTATGAACTTTAAGGTGTATGAAGTCTCATAGTTAACTCTTGCAGTGGAACGATAGAGACTCCATTTCACTTAGGTTGATTTAATTTAGGCCGGAGGCAAACCTAAGTCAAGGTAATCCTCCTTTGAAACACTTTGGTATTGCTCCTAGATAGATCATAATACAAATAATCAATCAGAGCACAGGGAGCCATCTCATTATCTTTCCGTAAAGAAAAACTATGGTGGACTAACTGATTTTGAAATCAGTTTATGAAAGAGCCCAATGCAAAAAAATGCATGTTGGGTCTTTGAAACAGTTCGAATCATTTCGATAATAATCCGTTTGATCTGTTTTACCGAGAAGGTCTACGGTTCGAATCCGTATAGCCCTAATATGTCTTTTTTAAAAAATTTTGGATAGATATCCTAGGTTTTCTTTAGTACAGTTTTCTTTTTCTCATTAGTGCTTGTTTCTAGACTGGATGGGCGCCTGCGACATAAAATATGCGACATAGATATAGAGGTAAAAGCATTACCACAGGCTCATTCATCGAACATCAA